ACCCTCATCTCTCATCTCAATAGAACCCATTCTCAAAAGACTCAAAAGAATTGTTATTATTATATTAGAACAACAAATATGTGCATTTTAGTTTGGAATATCTTTCTTTTTTTTTATTCAAAAGAGATAAGAGCTCGGAATCAAACTCTCCGTGAGATTCATAGTTGCATTACTTATAGCTTCCTTGCTTGTAGACAAGGCGGATGGTGAATTAGAAAAAAATTCTTAATTCATTTTTTTTATTGATTTTTTATGGATTTTATGTTTTTGGAATATATAAATAAATATTCATGGGTTATGCCCTTCATTCCACTTCCCGTTCCTATGTTAATAGGGGCGGGACTCCTCCTTTTTCCAACGACAACAAAACATCTTCGCCGTATATGGGCCCTTCCTACTATTTTTTTGTTAGGTATAGTTATGCTTATTTCGGCCTATTTATCTATTCAGCAACTAAATAGAGGTTCTATCTATCAATATGTATGGTCTTGGACTATCGATAATGATTTTTCTTTAGAGTTTGGTCATTTGATAGATCCACTGACTTCAACAATGTCAATCTTAATTTCTACTGTTGGACTTTCCGTTTTTCTTTATAGCGAAAATTATATGTTTCATGATCAGGGATATTTAAGATTTTTTTATTATCTGGCTTTTTTTAATTCTTCAATGTTGGGCTTAGTTACTAGTTCTAATTTAATAGAAATTTATATTTTTTGGGAATTCGTTGGAATGTGTTCTTATCTATTAATAGGCTTTTGGTTTACACGACCCGTTGCCGCGGAGGCCTGTCAAAAAGCATTTGTAACTAATCGGGTAGGGGACTTCGCTTTATTATTAGGCATTTTGGGTCTTTATTGGATAACGGGGAGTTTCGAATTTCGAGATTTGTTTCAAATATTTAATAACTTGGTGCATAATAATGAAATTCCCTTTTTATTTTTGACTTTGTGCGCCTTCTTATTATTTGGGGGCGCGCTTGCTAAATCTGCGCAATTTCCCCTCCATGTATGGTTACCTGATGCCATGGAAGGGCCTACTCCTATTTCGGCTCTTATCCATGCTGCTACTATGGTAGCCGCAGGAATTTTTCTTGTAGCTCGTCTTCTTCCTCTTTTCATAGCCATACCTTACATATTGAATCTAATTTCTTTGATAGGTATCCTAACGCTCTTTTTAGCATCTACTTTAGCTCTTGCTCAAAAGGATATCAAGAGGGTTTTGGCCTATTCTACAATGTCTCAACTGGGTTATATGATGTTAGCTCTAGGCATGGGTTCTTATCGAGCTTCTTTATTTCATTTGATTACGCATGCGTATTCGAAAGCATTGTTGTTTTTAGGGTCTGGATCCATAATTCATTCAATGGAGGCTCTTGTTGGATATTCGCCACAAAAAAGTCAGAATATGGTTCTTATGGGTGGTTTGACAAAACATATGCCAATTACAAAAGGAGCCTTTTTATTAGGTACACTTTCTCTTTGTGGAATTCCACCCCTTGCTTGTTTTTGGTCCAAAGATGAAATTCTTAATGAGAGTTGGCACTATTCCCCCATTTACGCACTAATAGCTTGTTCCACAGCTGGATTAACTGCATTTTATATGTTTCGAATCTATTTACTTACTTTTGAGGGACACTTAAATGTGAATTTTCTAAATTATAGTGGAAAACGAAGTAGTTCCTTGTATTCACTATCTTTGTGGGGATCTTTACGGGGAAATGAAGAGATTCAAAGCCATTTTTTTTTGAAAACTTCATTAACAATGAATAATAAGCAAAGGGTTCCGTTTTTTTGTAAGAAAACATATCGACTTGATGCTAGTGTAAGGAACATGATCCGCCTTTTGACTCATTTTGGCACTAAGAAGACTCTCCCTTATCCCCATGAATCGGAGAATACTATGCTATTCCCTATCGTTGTATTGGTTCTATTTACTTTCTTTGTTGGAGCTATCGGAATTCCTTTCAATCAAGAAGGGGGGGGGTTGGATATATTGTCCAAATTCTTAACCCCGTCTAGAAACCTTTTCCATCAAAAGTCAAATAATTCTGTGGGTTGGCATGAATTTCTAACAAATGCAACTTTATCGGTCAGTATCTCGTATTGGGGAATATTTCTAGCTTCTTTTTTCTATAAGCCCTTTTCTTTCTCTTTACTAAAATTGAACTTAATGAATCTTTTTGTTAAGGGGGGTCATAAGCAAATTTGGAGGGAAAAAATAAGAAATCGGATATATGATTGGTCGTATAATCGTGGTTACATAGACGCTTTTTACAGAAAATCTTTAATGAAGGGTATAAGAGAATTAGCGGAATTCACTCATTTTTTCGATGCGCGAGTTATTGATGGAATTACGAACGGGCTGGGTATTATGAGTTTTTTTGTAGGAGAGGGTATCAAATATGTAGGGGGGGGGCGCGTCTCTTCTTATCTTTTATTCTATTTATCTTGTGTATTAATTTGTTTATTAATTTCTGACTTTTTGTACTTTTTCCATTTTTGAATAGAAGAAAGCATATTTTCTATTTTTCTATCCTCCTAAAAAAAAATTCCATTTTTTTATTATTTTCTTTTTGAACTTTCCATATATTCTATAGATATAGAAATAGACTAGAGACGGCATCTCCTATGTCAATGAGACCAAAGGGATATTAAATGAATGGAATTGGGATATGGATGGAATATAATGAAATAGAGCTGCTTTGAGGTTCCCTATGAAATGAGGCATGGAACGGAGCCACTCCGAAGAAGTTCCGGGAGTTACAAAGGAAACTGCGAGCTCATATTGGTCATGGGTTGAGAACGGGAATTGAACTCTATGAGATCGAATCCCCCGTTGTTCCTCAGTAGCTCAGTGGTAGAGCGTTCGGCTGTTAACCGACTGGTCGTAGGTTCGAATCCTACTTGGGGAGATTTTCTTTATTCCGAATGAAAGAATTCAGAATGAAAGGGCTCGCGTTGACCGATAGGGCGAGTGTTCCCTCTGTCTTTCTTTCTATTGCACTCTATCCCATCGTATCCCATTCTGTTATATTCTATTGGAGAATCAGCGTCAATACCTCGGTGTAGGTCCGGGATAATCCTTTGTTCCATAGTCCTAGGACTTTGGTTTTCAAAAAGAAAGAAAAATTTCATTGTACGTTGATTTGCATTGATTTATCCTAAAGATTTTTTTTAAGATTGGGATTTGCTTCTTCACCATGTACAAGGATCCCCGACAAGCATCCATGGCTGAATGGTTAAAGCGCCCAACTCATAATTGGCGAATTTGTAGGTTCAATTCCTACTGGATGCATACCAATGGGCTCCTCCAAGGCCTATAAGTTTGTCCAATAAGTAAGTCTATTAGAATTAGCTAATGGAATTGGCTCTCTATCACTGCACTGGAATCATATCATCCATTCCAAAGATAACGAATTTGTCTGATATTTCTATAATCAGATATATGATATGAAGAATAAGAATTAGCATTCTTATTGAGACTCGAATGGAACTCATAGGCAAGATAAGGCAAGAAAATATATTTATGGATGGAATCCAAATTGCAGGATGGACATACAAAAGGGGTCGGTTATTCAATCAAAATCAATATACCTTTAATGTCGAATCAGGATTCACTAAGGGAGAGGTAAAGTCTTCTATCCTCGAATTCCGCTTCTTCAAGGATGCCAAGGTAATAGCTATAAATAGTCATCGACTCCCCGGAAAGGGTAAAATGAGAAGGGGAAGAGGAAGGGGACCCATTATGGGACATCGAATACATTACAAACGTATGATCCTTACGATTCAACCGAAACCAGGTTCTTATCTAAGAACCCCTCTACCTCTACAGAACACGAATTCTTCTATAAGATCTATAATACGCCGTCTGCAGAGTCTAGAGAGAGAGAAAAAGAATTCTTCTATAAGATTTCTATCTCTATCTCTATCTCTATATCTAAGATTCCTTCGTCAGAGTCTAGAGATAGAGAAAAAGAATTCTTCTATAAGACCCCTTCTACAGAAAAAGAGAAGGACTAAAATAAAACAAAAAAGAAAAAATACTTAATACCATGGCCATACATTCAAAAAAAACTTATACCCGGGGCGCACGCACACGCAATGGAGCCGTAGATAGTCAAACGAAAGCCAATCCGCGAAATGGTTTGATCTGTGGACAGCGTCGTTGTGATAAGGGTCGTAATGCCAGAGGCATCATTACTGCAGGGCACAGAGGGGGGGGCCATAAGAGGCTATATCGTAAAATCGATTTTCGACGGAACAAACGCGGCGTATACGGTAGAATCGTAAGCATAGAATACGATCCTAATCGAAATGCATGTATTTGTCTCATACACTATGGGGATGGGGAGAAGAGATATATTTTACATCCCAGAGGGGCTATAATTGGGGATACCGTTGTTTCTGGTACAAGGGTTCCTATAAAAATGGGAAATGCCCTACCTTTGACCAATATTCCCTTAGGCACGACCATACATAACATAGAAATTACACTTGGAAAGGGTGGACAATTAGCTAGAGCAGCGGGTGCTGTAGCGAGACTGATTGCAAAAGAGGGGAAATCGGCTACATTAAAACTACCCTCTGGTGAGGTCCGTTTGATATCCCAAAACTGCTGGGCAACACTCGGACAAGTGGGGAATGTTGGAGTGAACCAGAAAGCTTTGGGTAGAGCCGGATCAAAATGTTGGCTAGGGAAGCGTCCTGTAGTAAGAGGATCCGCGATGAACCCTGTAGACCATCCCCACGGTGGTGGTGAGGGGAAGGCCCCGATTGGTAGAAAAAGACCCTCAACACCGTGGGGGCGTCCTGCACTCGGAATAAAAACTCGAAAAAGGAATAAATATAGCGATACTTTTATTCTTCGTCGACGTAGTAAAAGTGTATAGGAGAACGAGTCCATTCTTTTCTCTTTTCATTGTTTAAAAAAAAGAAAGAAAAAAAGTTTCCATTTTTTTAATTATAATAAAAAAAAAAATTCAATTTTCTTTATTTTGAAAAAAGAAAATATAAGGAGTAATTTATAATTTATGTTGTTCGACCCACCCGAAAAAAACTATTTTGTAGCGAATCATTTATTAAAAAAAATAGAAAAGCTTACCGACAAGGGCGAGAAGGATTCCCTAAAAACATGGTCGCGGGCATCTACCATTATACCTGCAATGGTCGGATACACCATTTATATCCATAATGGAAAGGTGCATTTGCCTATTCCTATAACCCGCCGTATGCTAGGTCATAAATTGGGAGAATTTGTACCTACCAGAAATTATGATAAAGAGGCTATTCTAAGCAAAAGCGATACGAAATCCCGTCCTAAATCTCGTCGTTTAAAAAAATGAATATAGATAATTATAGCTTATTGGTGAGAGGAGGAGGTCCCCCTTTATGATAAAAAAAAAAAATACGAAGCGATATACAGAAGTATCGGCTTGGGGTAAATATATCCCAATGTCCGCTAACAAAGCGAGAAGAGTGATTGATCAGATTCGTGGGCGTTCCTACGAGGAAACACTTATGATACTCAAATTCATGCCTTATCGAGCATGTTATCCCATTTTAAAATTAATTTCTTCCGCAGCAGCAAATGGTAGTTACAATATGAATTTCGACAAAAGAAGTTTAATCATTAGTAAAGCCGAAGTTAACGAGGGTACTAGTGTGAAAAAAATGAGACCTCGGGCAAGGGGGCGGAGTGATACGATAAAAAGACCCACTTGTCATATAACTATCGTATTAAGCGACACATCCTTAAATGAAAAATATGAAGAATATCGAAGAAAACCGTGGGCACTAATGGAAACAGAAAACCGCAGGTACTAACGGATTCGATAAAAAAAAAGAAACACACCAATATGACATGTCATAATATGTATACTATGTATAGTAAGGAGGGATTATGGGACAAAAAATAAATCCACTCGGTTTCAGGCTTGGTACAACCCAAAATCATCATTCTGTTTGGTTTGAAAAACCAAAAAATTATTGCGAGAGCCTAAAAGAAGATAAAAAAATACGAGACCGCATTAAGAATTATATAGACAACCGTAGAAGCGGACCCATGAAGGATTTAATTACACGGATACAGATTGAAAAGGGAATGGATTTGATTAAAGTCATAATCTATATGGGATTCCAAGAGTTATTCATGGGAGACAAACCTGCCAAAACCAAAAAAGGAAAAAGAAAAAGGGGCCAAAAGGGCAAAAAAGAGGGTGAACCTCGGCACATCAAAGAATTAAGGGTAAGGGAATTAAAAGTAAATGTCGCAAAAGCACTTCACCTGAACCTGAGTGGAAACCGAGGATTGAAGAAGCTAAATGTCGAAAAAGGACTTAGCCAGAGTGGAAACCGGCAGTTGAAGGTTGTTATTAGAAACATTAGTAATCCTTATGGAGACCCCAATATTCTTGCAGAATTTCTAGCCGACCAATTAAAAAACAGAATTTCATTTCGTAAAGCAATGAAAAGAGTTATTGAATTAGCCAAAGAAGCGAATACAAAAGGAGTTAAAGTACAAATCGCAGGACGTCTTGGCGGAAGAGATATTGCACGGGTCGAATGTCTTCTACAGGGTAGAGTCCCTCTCCACACAATTCGCGCTAAAATTGATTTCTGTTCCACTCGAGTTCAAATGCTCTATGGGGTATTAGGCATCAAAATTTGGATCTTTTCAGATACGGAGGTATGCAATGAATAGCTCTCGCCTACCTAAGGTAGTAGGAGTTGTTACCTGGTGGGTCCCGCGGCCAAGAAAGCTAGTCCGTTATGTTTCTTTGAAAAAAAGAAATAGGTTCCTATTGGTCGTACGCGGAGCCCTAGCATTTCTAAAAGAGAACTTTCAATTTTTTTTCAAATTGCTCCAACCACGGCGCTTGCACTTTGTGAGTAGAACCTACACCCTCTTTTTCGTGATTGTCTTTCTCAAATACCTAGTTTGGATTTTGCGTTTTAAACTGGAAAGGGGTCATTTCCCGGAATACGCTTTTTGGAATTTATTAGTGATCGCCCTTCGTGCACTTATGTTCTATATCTTTTTTTTTATCTTCTAATCGAGTGCGTTAGAGTTCAAATGCTCTATGGGGTATTAGGCATCCAAATTTGGATCTTTTTAGATACAGGCAGGCAATTGGCTTGTTTTGATAGGTAGGTCCGGACAACAAATTCCAACTATAGAAAAAAAATCCCAGAAATTTTTTAAAAAAATTTAAATATATTTGACATTTAATTGTATACTTGTCCATGTGGGCGAAAGTGAATCGGATTCAAATATTTCTTCTTGTTATTGATTCCTGTCCAAAATACACCAAAATACATTTGAGTAAGGGGATATCTCTCTTTTTTTTTAATGAGCCCCCTTTCCTGTGTATTTTGCATTGTACAATTCCTTTGTTTGTGGGATCATTTTCTCGCGAGAGGTAATGAAAAGAATTCTAGGATGGCTAGAACGGATTGCTCCCTATGCCTAGATCGCGGATCAATGAAAATTTTATTGATAAGACCTTTTCAATTGTAGCCAACATCTTATTACGAATAATTCCGACAACCTCAGGAGAAAGGGAGGCATTTACCTATTACAGAGATGGTGTGGTTTGATTCTTTTTTTTATCGCCCCGCCCTTAGGAGAAAGACACTCGGGATTGAAAGAAAAAAAAGATTCTTGAAAAAAATCTACGTTTGCTGAAGGTGAAGTTTTTCAATAACATAAGAACAATTCCTTCTGTCGTGTATCCCCGATTAATGCAACCTCAGATGCTTCAATTGTTGATTGATTTTAGTATTGAGCGAAAGGTTAGACCTATGTGGGTTCTATTCTATAATGTGGGCGAAGCCTATTAGTCCCAATAGGCGGCATAGGGGAAGAAGCGCTACGTCTAGGAATCAACAACACGAAACCTTTGTTAGAAATTGCCCCTTGCCCCCCTATCGAGATCGGGAAAAAGACTAAAGAGGGGGCATGGTTAGGACAAGAAGCATCCATCTCGTTCGCACTTTGTATACTCGTATAACCATCGAAGACTGTTGAAGTGCCCAATTACCAGGAATTCGTGGGCGTTGAGGACAAAGAAATCTTTAGAATTACCCCCCCTTTATCTAGTACCAACACGCTTTATGCTAAGAAAAACTCTTTTGTCTTTTGAAGGAGGGTTGGCTAGAGATTTCTTGTAAAAACACTAGCCCCACTCAGTTAATAATGAGACAATTTCACTATTTTTTGTGGATTCCGTCTACCACTCTCATTATACACACAAATTAAGGGAGGAGCCGTATGAGATGACAATCTCACGTTCGGTTTTGGAACGGAGATTCTTGAAATTGAATGACGACCGTAACGGATGTCGGCTCAATCCGAAGGAAATTATGCGGAAGCTTTGCAGAATTATTATGAAGCGATGCGATTAGAAATTGATCCCTATGATCGAAGCTATATACTCTATAACATAGGCCTTATCCACACAAGTAACGGAGAACATACGAAAGCTTTGGAGTATTATTTTCGGGCACTGGAGCGAAACCCCTTCTTACCACAAGCTTTTAATAATATGGCTGTGATCTGTCATTACGTGCGGCTATCTCCACTATAGAAGAGAAATAAAAAAGGAAAAAAGAAAGGTAAGAGCAAATACACTATTCAATACTACAACAAAAAAGGCTTACTACATACGCATCGTCCAAAACAACGATTTTTATCAGCTGTAGCAAAGCAAGAAACTTCGTAGAGGTTGAAATATGAAAAAAAGACATGCCTCGAGACTTTATTCTATGGATAAAGGATCTAATTGATAGAGGAAGCGCCGTAAGGATCAATTGGCGAGGTTTTGAGCCGAGCCGATGCGATAGGAACTGCTCACTTCTTACTTATTTCATGATATGAGAAAAAAGTGAGGAATCCGCTTATGTAATAGAGCCGACCCCCTACCCTAAGATTAAGGTAAGGTATTGAGCAGCGGCGTAGCATCAGATCCCAAAGAGAGTAAGGCTTTTCTTTTCCTTCTTCTAAATTATTATTCTCATATATAAGTAAATTATATAAGTAAATAAGAAGAAAATGAATAAGAATAAAAGAAAAGTATTTTTCAAAGATTCTATATTCATTATCTCTATGAAACTGAGAGAGTTACCTTTAAAAAAAGAAGTAGGATAAAATAAACGGAACCCCGTGCTTTGTTCTTCTCTTTAGTCTTCTGAGGGTGGGAAAAGAGATAAAACTCAAAGAAATCGTTAATCAAAATGAGAGTTTAAAACTCGTGGCATTCACCTCTTTTATCTTTTTTTTAGTTCATCCTAAATTAAATAACTGAGATAGATCCATCAGAAATCTCTTTGAATGAATTAGATAGGACGGACAGATTAACAAAAAAACGAAAAACCAAAAGAATGGATTGCGGAGCCGTATGAGGCAGGAAACCCTCAAGTACGGTTCTAAGGGAGGCCCCCCTATTCCGACCGGGGAGAAGAGGCCATTCGACAAGGGGATTCCGAAATTTCGGAGGCTTGGTTCGACCAAGCGGCCGAGTATTGGAAACAAGCTATAGCGCTTACTCCTGGTAATTATATTGAAGCACAGAATTGGTTGAAGATTACGAAGCGTTTCGAATAAGAAAAGAAGGCAAACAAGGTAAAAAAACAAAAGAACCTCTTCCTTGGATCTACAAATCCAATATTTTGTCTTCTAACTTGACTTTACAAAAAAAAGTCAAGTTAGAAGAACCCTAATACCCTATCCATAGATATTATGTTTGGCAAACCGCGCTTCCAGGAATTTTTGTATAGACTCCAAAATTTCGACTACATTTTCTTATTCCGCGAGATTGATTGTTATATGCCTGTTTTTCAGATTGATAAAAACGGCATCTACGTGTGCTATTTCTTGCATACTCTCTTGGCAGAGAAATTCCCTGATTTTTGGGGGGGGCTTTGCTTCATCGCCGGCTGTGTGATAAATATTAACAGCTTACTGAATGCAAGGTTTATGGGGAGGGTGTGCGCAAAAATTC